AGAAGAGGAAATAGCATAGTATTGTCCGATTCGTGAGGATACATGGAAGTGTATTTATTTCCAAAGTAAGTATTAAAGTATCGTATCCTATTTTTTACATTATTATCAATTTTAGATCTATCTTTTGAATAAAAAGAAACCTTTTTATTCATTGTTGATAAAAGTAAATTAGGATTGACTCCTCTTGGAGTTCCTTTTCCCCATAGAGATATGGAATAGAACGAACCATTTTTAGTGCTACTGTAATTTTGAAAATGAACACGTAAATACCCATCAAAGGTAAGTAAATATACCCGAAACATATAAAATGCGGTAAATCCTGCTGTGAAAGAAGCTATTACTGCGAAAATTGGTGAATACAACCAACTTTCATTAAGAATGTCATCTTTGGACCAAAAACAAGCAAGAGGTGGAATACCACAAAGAGAAAGTGTACCCAATAAAAAAGTAGTTCTTGTAATTGGAACATATCTTGTTAAACCACCCATAAGAACCATATTCTGACTTTTATCTGGCGAATATCCAACAATAGGTTCCATTGAGTGAATAATGGATCCGGATCCCAAAAACAATAAAGCTTTTGAATAGGCATGAGTGATCAAATGGAATAAAGCAGCTCGATAAGAACCTATACCTAGAGCTAACATAATATAACCCAATTGAGACATTGTAGAATAGGCTAAGCTTTTTTTAATGTCTCCTTGAGCAAGGGCCAAAGTAGCCCCTAATAATAGTGTTATTACACCTATTAAAGAAATGAAATTCATTATATAAGGTATGACTATGAAAAGAGGAAGAAGCCGAGCTACAAGAAAAATTCCTGCTGCTACCATAGTAGCAGCGTGTATAAGAGCCGAAATAGGAGTGGGTCCTTCCATAGCATCAGGTAACCATACGTGAAGGGGGAATTGTGCGGATTTAGCAACTGCACCGACGAATAATAAAGAAGCACACAAAGTAGCAAATAAAGAATTGACCCCATTATTCTGGATTAAGTTATTAGTTATTTCGAGCAAATCCCGAAATTCTAAACTACCTGTTATCCAATAAAAACCTAGGATTCCTAACAATAAACCAAAATCCCCGATACGATTAGTTACAAAAGCTTTTTGACAAGCACTTGCTGCAATTGGTCGTGTGAACCAAAACCCTATTAATAAATAAGAACACATTCCCACTAGTTCCCAAAAAATATAAATTTGTATCAAATTGGAACTAGTAACTAATCCCAACATAGAAGTATTAAAAAAACTCATATAAGCAAAAAATCGCAAATATCCTTGATCGTGATACATATACTTGTCACTATAAATAAGAACCATGATTCCAACAGTAGTAATTAGTATTGACATAATAGAAGTAAGTGGATCGATCAAGTATCCAAACTCTAAAGAAAAATCATTATTGATGGTCCAAGACCATAGATATTGATAGATAAAACTTCCATTTATTTGTTGAATAGACAGATTGGCCGAAAACACCATAGCTATACTTAAGAGTAAAACACTAGGAAAAGCCCACATGCGACGAATATTTTTTGTTGCTGTCGGAATAAGTAGAAGTCCAAATCCTATTGACATAGTAACTGGAAGTGGAAGAAAAGGTATTATCCACGCATATTGATATGTATGTTCCATAAGAAAAGAAACTCTTTTTTCTTATAATTGCAAATTGTTCTCGATTCACCAATTCTTATCTTTTTTATCCTTTTATAAAGGAACAATAATAAAAGAAATCAATAAAAAAAAAAGAAAAAAAAAACAAGTCAAACATTGGGATTCTTAATTATTCAGATTTTTTCTCAGATATTTGAAATATTCTAAAATTGACAATTGGTTGGTCAAAAAATATGACCAAATAACTATGTAAAGGTAAAGGCGATTACCTAGTAGGTATTTTAACTAAGAAAAGATTAAAGGAATATGAGATTCTTTAATAATTTTCTTACTACTTATTTAGTAGATTTTGTATTTATTAGATTTTGATATTTTTTTTGGTGATTAATAAACATATTACGTATACTATAATAGTATAATAAATATATTATATAGTATAGTAAATATAGTAAGGAAAAAGAGTTAGACCAAAAATAGAGTACTTTTTTTTATTCAAATATGGATCATAGTATCTATATTCGAATAAAAAAAAATACCTAGGTTTTCTAGTTCATTTTGGGAGTGGAGTAATTACCTAACTTGTTGTGTAACTGATTGATTGGATTTCAATCCAATAAAGAAAACTTATGTTTATCGGAAATCTTATGATACTCCTTACTTCGTATATAACTTAAATAAAAAATTACTTAGGTTGCCTAAGTAATGGAATGTCTTGTTTAACAGATTAAGTACTAGTTCTAATTGGAATTTTAATTATGGACATAGCACTCTGGACTTAATCAATTTTCATTTTCCCTTATTTTCTTCTATTTTTTTTCCCTCATGTTGTCATTTATATATGTGATGTGTGATGCGCGCGCATACATATATTGATATATATATCACATATACATGTATATATAAATACATTTGTATTATATATATTTGTATGCTTATTATATATATTTATATGTTAAAGTAAAAAAACAATGTATATTAAAAAGAGTATATTAAAAAAATTATCCACATACACGAAATAAGTATAGATAATAACTAAAAAGAACGATCTATTTTGAAGAATACATGTCTTTCACATACAACGATAAAAGGAGGAACCCCCTTTTTTTGAATGGCAGTTCCAAAAAAACGTACTTCTATGTCAAAAAAACGTATTCGTAGAAATATTTGGAAGAAAAAAGGATATTTAGCTGCAGTAAAAGCTTTTTCTTTAGCGAAATCGGTTTCCACCGGGCATTCAAAAAGTTTTTTTGTGCGACAAACAAATAATAAAGTCTTAGAATAATCTCAATTGATATAGCCTAAAGAACCTCCAATTTTGTAAGATGAATGTTAACTAATGTATTTTTCTGTATTGAATTTCTCAATATTTGTTAGAACTCACTGCTGTGATATATAGAATAATAGTTTTTTGTATATTGGGTTCTAAGTATTATTTTTTTCCCTATCACAATTGTACTTTTCTATTGTGAAAGGTACAATTGTGATAGAGATTGAAACTCTTTTGTTATATGCCTATCCCAAAACTGAATTGGTTTTGTAAATGGTATCATAAATTAGAAATTATATGCGCAATAAAGAATATTAATACTTTAATTTTAATATACTAAGGTATCGAAATCATTAGAAAAATAACAAATTCTTTGTATTTAATGATGAAATTGTGATAGATAGGAAATCCTAGTTATTTGATTTTGTTCATTGAAAAAAAAAAAAACTCAATCTTTTTCATTTGAATCCATGAAATCGGATAAATGAAAAACAAATCATAAAAAAATAGAGAAAAAAAGACAATTCTTAGTTTTATACCTCAACTGAGAAAAAACTATTGAGTTCCAACTGTTTGGAGAGAACTTAGTTTCTAGTACGTGAAAGTTGATTGTTAAAAAACCCACGACGATACTACCTAAGTAGGTATTTTATTGAAGATTCAAATATTTAAACTACAAACCAGTCTTTATTCATCGATTCTAATTAATGTTTCCTAAACTATATTGAATCCTTGAATCTCGACGATTCAACATGAATTGACTATTATTATTTCAAGTAAGCCGCCATGGTGAAATTGGTAGACACGCTGCTCTTAGGAAGCAGTGCTAAAGCATCTCGGTTCGAGTCCGAGTGGCGGCATCTTGTAAAAGAGATACAATAGATCCAAAAATGTATTCAATTCCCGATTCCCAATTCTGTAATGGGACCCCTTTTATGATATTTGCGACTTTAGAACATATATTAACTCATATCTCTTTTTCGATCATTTCAATTGTGATTACGATTCATTTGATGACCTTATTAGTCCACAAAATTGTAGGATTACGTGATTGGTCAGAAAAAGGGATGATAGCTACTTTTTTCTCTATAACAGGATTATTAGTTTCTCGTTGGATTTCTTCGGGACATTTTCCATTAAGTAATTTATACGAGTCATTAATCTTCCTTTCATGTAGTTTCTTCATTATTCATATGATTCCCAAGATACGTAACCTTAAAAATGATTTAAGCACAATAATTGCACCAAGTACCATTTTGACTCAAGGCTTTGCCATGTCGGGTCTTTTAACTGAAATGCATCAATCCGCAATATTAGTACCTGCTCTACAATCTCAGTGGTTAATGATGCACGTAAGTATGATGTTATTGAGCTATGCAGCTCTTTTATGCGGATCATTATTATCAGTCGCTCTTCTAGTCATTACATTTCGAAAAAACATCGATATTTTTTGTAAAAGCAATAATTTCTTAATTAAGTCATTTTTCTTTGGCTTTGGTGAGATTGAATATTTGAATGAAAAAAGAAGTGTTTTTAAAAACACTTCTTTTCCTTCATTTCGAAATTATTACAAATATCAATTAACTGAGCGTTTGGATTATTGGAGTTATCGTGTCATTAGTCTAGGGTTTACCTTTTTAACCATAGGTATTCTTTGTGGAGCAGTATGGGCTAATGAGGCATGGGGATCCTATTGGAATTGGGACCCCAAGGAAACTTGGGCATTTATTACTTGGACCATATTCGCGATTTATTTACATACTAGAACAAATATAAATTGGAAAGGTACGAATTCGGCACTTGTAGCTTCTACAGGATTTCTTATAATTTGGATATGCTATTTTGGGATCAATCTATTAGGAATAGGTCTACATAGTTATGGTTCATTCACATAAACATCTAATTGAATAAACTACATGAAGAATACATAAGATAAAAACATCATCCCATATATAACGAAAGTTTGTTTTTATGAGTTTTTGAGAACCATTTTAATTTGAATGATTCCTCGATTCAAACGGTTCTCAAAAACTCGAGATGTATCTAATTACAATTCTTATTCATTTTATTTCTTTTTTCATTATACAGTACAGCAAACGATTTTCCAAATATTAAATTCAAAGAATTATAAGACTTTCCTTCCGTCTCATTAATGAAACACTATCTATGATAATAATTGGATAGGATAGCGTGTACCTTATCAACTGATAACGAGAGAACGAAATCGGGATAAATACCAATACCTATTATGGGTAGAAAGATACAGATTGAAAGAAATAGTTCTCGTGGTCCAGAATCCAAAAAATTCGAGTTTGGAATATTAAATAGCTTGTATCCATAAAACATCTGACGTAACATAGATAATAAATAAATAGGAGTTAATATCATTGCAATTGCCATTACAAAAGTAATTAGCATTTTTGGCATTAAAAGATATTTTGTACTAGTAATTAGTCCAAAGAATACTACAAATTCCGCAACAAAACCACTCATTCCTGGCAATGCAAGAGAAGCCATCGAGAAGCTACTGAACATGGTAAATATTTTTGGCATTGGGATAGATATCCCTCCCATTTCTTCGAGATAAACAAGACGTGTTCTATCACAACTCGTTCCCGCTAAGAAAAAAAGTGCAGCACCAATAAATCCATGAGAGAGCATTTGTAAAATAGCTCCATTGAGTCCCATGTCGGTTATAGAACCAATTCCTATAATTGTGAAACCCATGTGAGATACAGAGGAATAGGCTATTCTCTTTTTTAAATTACGTTGACCAAGAGAAGTTGAAGCTGCATAGATTATTTGCATTGTTCCTATTATCACCAACCAGGGAGAAAATATAGAATGAGCATGGGGTAATAATTCCATATTGATCCGAATCAATCCATATGCGCCCATTTTTAATAGGATTCCCGCTAAAAGCATACATGTACTGTAATGTGCGTCTCCGTGGGTATCAGGTAACCATGTATGTAGGGGTATAATCGGCAATTTTACAGCATAAGCAATAAGGAAGCCAAAATAGAATATTATTTCCAACGACACAGGATATGATTGATTAATTAATCTTTCAAAATCTAATGTTGGTTCATTGGAACCATATAAACCCATACCTAGAACTCCTATTAAGAAAAAAATGGAACCCCCTGCAGTGTACAAAATAAACTTTGTAGCCGAGTAGAGACGTTTCTTTCCCCCCCACATGGATAAAAGTAAGTAAACAGGAATTAATTCTAACTCCCACATGATGAAAAAAAGTAAAAGGTCTCGAGAAGAAAATAATCCTATTTGACCGCTGTACATTGCTAGCATCAGGAAATAGAACAACCGCGAATTTCGAGTAACTGGCCAAGCTGCTAAAGTTGCTAAAGTAGTGATAAATCCTGTCAGTAAAATGGGTCCTATGGAAAGTCCATCGATTCCTAGTCTCCAGTGGAAATCAAAAACATCTATCCATTTAGAATCTTCCTTCAATTGCATTAATGGATCATCCAATTGGAAATGATAACAGAATGCATAAGTCGTTAGAAGGAGTTCTAGCAAGCATATACACAAAGTATACCACCTAAACATCTTATTCCCTCTATGAGGGAAAAAGAAAATTGAAGAACCCGCGAATATCGGTAAAACAACAAGTATTGTTAACCAAGGAAAATAACTCGTGATAAAGACAAGATACGTTTTGATTTGACCAGAAAAGCCCGTCCTCAAAATAATATATTTTGTTGAGCACGGGCTTTTGTCGGTAAAGAGGAATCACAAATGATTCAAGTGGAGTTTTTTGTAACGTATCAATAAGATAGAGCCATGCTGCGAGTTGTTTCAGGCCCTAAATAAACACGGACACTCAAAAAATCTGTTGGGCAGGCGGATTCACATCTCTTACAACCTACACAGTCCTCGGTTCTTGGCGCGGAAGCTATTTGCTTGGCTTTACATCCGTCCCAAGGTATCATTTCCAATACATCTGTGGGGCAAGCTCGTACACATTGAGTACACCCTATACATGTATCATAAATTTTTACTGAATGTGACATTGGATCTATAAATTCCAGTTTTGAACATAAAAGATTTTCGATCTGGTCAAATCAAATTAGTAGTAAATGAATCATATATTATATATTGTAATATATATATTGTAGACACCAGACGAAGCAGTGGTTTATTAAAAACAATCAATATATTTCTTAAATCAATCTGTTTATGAGAAAAGGTCAAGAGACTTTGATTTTCGTTTCAACAATTATGATGATACGAGTTGCACATGCGAATTCAAATTAATTGGCCAACAAATTGGTCATCATTATTTCAATATAAATATAAAAATGCAATTCAATAAAATTGAATTGCATTCAAATTCAATAAAAAATAGTATTTTAATTCTATTAAATATTTTTATGTGTCTTTATTTAAATTATCTATGATGATTATCACTAATTATTTAACAAATTCGATTGATTAATACGAGTTGATTTTCTGTTACGATGGATCGACGAAACAATAGCAAGTCCAATAGCTGCTTCAGCAGCTGCAATGGCTATAACAAAGATTGAGAAAATGTCTCCTTTTAATTGGCGACTATCAAATATATCAGAAAATGTTACAAGATTGATATTAACCGAATTTAGTATAAGCTCAAGACACATAACCGCTCTAACCATGTTTCGACTTGTGATCAATCCATAGATACCGATAGAAAATAAATAAACACTCAAAAAAAGGACATGCTCAAACATCATTGACTAACTCCTTATCAATCTCGATTCATTTCAATATGAACAACAATTCAACCGATTCAATTGATTAGAATAGAACAATTACACAACAAAAGAAGATATTGACGGTAGATAGATTTAACTAAAAATTTCTATTTATTTATTTAGAATTTAGTGAGAATTCTAAGAATTGGGAATCATTATTAAGTTAAGTATTTTTATTGCTTATTGTCGAGCCATACTAATTGCACCTATCAAGGAAACTAAAAGAATTATAGAAATGAGTTCAAACGGAAGATAAAAATCTGTTGATAAATGAATCCCAATTTGTTGAACCTTATTTATTAGGTCCTGTTCCATAATCTGGTTTGATCTTGCAGTCCAAATAATTCCGGACCATGACGTATCTGGGATAGTAGTAATTAGTGAAAAAAGAATAGTTGTACAAACCATCGAAGTGACCCCATCTCCGATGGTCCAAAAATAGGAATTATTGGAATATTCTGAACCATTCATGAACATTACAGCAAATATGATCAAGACATTTATGGCTCCCACATAAATAAGGAGCTGTGCGGCAGCTACAAAATAGGAGTTCGATGAAATATAGAATAAGGATATACAAACAAGAACAAATCCCAACGAAAAGGCAGAATAAATTGGATTGGTAAATAATACTACCCCCAGACCCCCTAATACAAGAATTGACCCCAGAAATACAACAAGAATATCATGTATTGGTCCAGGTAAATCCATTATGTATAAAATACAAAATAAATAACTTTAACTATTTCATGACCTTACTTTAACTTTACTAAATAAATGGTCCAGGAAAGGAAAAGGGGTTACCCTATTTTTTTTTCTTGTATATAATATTGTATATGATACATTTATAATTGAATTGAATTTGAATATGGATTAATGTAGATATAGATAAAATTATCGGGCCAATCCTACTTTATTTATATTTATCCGAAAGAAAAAAAAAAAAGAAAAGAGTAGTTGGAATATGTAGTTGAAATTTGCTATTTCGAAATCATCACGAAAAATATATTCTCAGTTTAAATCAAACAGTGATTCTCAACAATCAATAGTTATTAGTTTTTATTTGTAGTTACTGACTACCCAAAATAAAAAGCTTGGATCCTTTATATCAAAACAAAATCTTAGTAATCAGTAATTGTTCTTGAATCAAAGGGTTTATCTTTGTCTATTTTTATTTGAGTCGAATTCATAACTGTTTGAATTGTGTAATCTCCAATTATTGAGATTGGTAATCGACCCAAAGCAATTTGATTATAATTCAATTCGTGACGATCATAAGTGGAAAGTTCATATTCTTCAGTCATTGATAAACAATTTGTTGGACAATACTCGACACAGTTACCACAAAATATACAAACCCCAAAATCTATACTATAATTAAGTAATTGTTTCTTTTTAATATCTCTTTCAAATCTCCAATCAACAACGGGTAGATCTATCGGGCATACACGAACACATACTTCACAAGCAATACATTTATCAAATTCAAAGTGTATTCGACCCCGGAAACGCTCTGATGTGATCGATTTTTCATAAGGATATTGAATAGTTACAGGTAAACGATTTGTGTGGGATAAGGTAATTATGAAACTTTGACCAATGTACCTTGCAGCTCGTATTGTTTGTTGACCATAATTCATGAACCCAATTACTATAGGGAACATATTGTAGATATACATGAAAAAATTGACGTTTCTTTCTCTTGTTTGATAGAGATTATGAATCTAAAATAGTGTTATCATATTCTGTTATTTATAATGAAACAAGTTGGGAAGAAGTTGTTAATAACAGATTACCTAGAGAAATAGGTAAAAGAAATTTCCATCCAAGATTTAATAACTGGTCCATTCTCATCCTAGGTAAAGTCCATCTTGTTGTGATAGAAATGAAGAGAAACAAATAAGCTTTAGTTAATGTAATAAGGATACCCATTGTCATTCCAAAAATGCCAGCGATTTTATTTATTCCGAAAAGCTCAGGAATGGATATATACGGAATAGATAAATTCCACCCACCTAAGTAAAGAACTGTTACAAATAATGAAGAAACTAATAAATTTAAGTAAGAAGCAAGATAAAATAAACCGTATTTGATACCCGAATACTCGGTTTGATAACCTGCTACTAATTCCTCCTCCGCTTCTGGTAAATCAAAGGGTAATCTCTCACATTCGGCTAGAGAAGAAATTAGAAAAACAATAAATCCTATAGGCTGACGCCACAGATTCCACCCCCAAAAACCATATTTTGACTGTGCTTCAACTATATCAACTGTACTTGAACTGTTAGATAATCATAGTCGATAATAACATCACTGTTCCCATCGCTATTTCAAAACCGTACGTGAGACCTCAGCTTCATACGGCTCCTCGATGGCCACAAAAAAAATGTAAGGACGGGTTCGGTATTATCGCCATCTTTGGGTAGATAGAATAAAGATACATCGGAAAGTCCCAAATTAGACCAATGGAATTCTGTCTGCTAGAATAAGAAAAAAAAAGTGCTTCCGAATTGATCTTATCCTTTACAATAAGAATTTATTTTTGTTCGGTAATAACTTAATATTTCAATAAAATACTCCTTATATCAATCAATACAAAATAAAAAGAATTAGTCATTAGTTCATGAATCGTGATAAGAATTCGATATGTATGAATATGGATAGAGAAAAGAATAAATAAAGATCCCTTTTTTTATTATTCATTCAATTACTGCATTCCATTTCTTTTTTCCTGTTCTTCTGTCTCAGAGGAGGATACTAAAAAAAAAGATAAAGGATTAATTCGTTCTTGATAGTCATTTCTTTAACCAGTGAATAGGAGCATACTCTAGATCGGAATCGTAGGGAAGTACTACTTGATCATTTCTACCAATTTCAAGTCCTTATTATGATTCGTTTTATGAAGAAATACCTCTTTTTTGATACCTTACATTATCTCCATTACTAATCCTTTGCGTACCTTGGTGTTCCTAACCGTCCACTGACTTTTGATTGATCCCCGGTATAGTAATACATACGAGACAGTAGTAGAAACTCCATACAGTTGATCTTTTGTTTGCGCCCGCTTCAAGATATGATGACTAATCAAAAAATCTCAATCTTGGGGTAAGCAGTTTACACCGCTTATGTTTACTTCAACTTTATTCTTGTACATAGGGAATGAGATTTTTTCTTCTTACTACAAATTTATAAGCTGTTTAGTTTCACTCATATAACTATCTGGTTTAACCCATCAACCCGAATGCTGAATAAAAAAAAAAGATGAAAACATCTATTCAATACATTGAACCTCTTTCTTTTTTCTTTTATTTCTAGAAGAGAGGTTCAAAGTTCATATTCCAACGAATCACACGTAGAGATATTGATAACACACATAGAGTTAATGGTATTTCATAACTAATAGATTGAGCAGCAGCTCGTAGACCACCTAAAAAGGAATATTTATTATTCGATCCATATCCTGACATAAGAAGCCCAATAGGAGCAATACTGGAAATGGCGATCCATAAAAAAACACCTATACTGAGATCGGCTAAAACAAGACGATACCCAAAAGGAATTACTAAATAACTTAGTAGAATTGATATAACCGCTATAGACGGTCCCGCACTAAACAAACGAATATCTCCTCGAGATGGGAGGAGGTCCTCTTTAAAAAGTAGTTTAGTCCCATCCGCTATAGCTTGAAGAATTCCCAACGGGCCAGCATATTCAGGCCCAATACGTTGTTGTATCGCTGCAGATATTTCTCTTTCTAACCACACAATTACTAGTACCCCTATTGTGATTCCCAATATAAGGGTCAAAATGGGTACAATCCATAGTAGTCCATACACTTCTTTTAAAAATTCCGATGTAGAAAAAGAATTGATAGTTTGTACTTCTGTCGTATCAATTATCATTTCACCGATCAACTTCTCCCATAATGATATCTATACTACCCAATATCGTCATGATATCAGCCAATTTCATTCTTTTAACTAGCTGAGGAAGAATTTGCAAATTGATAAAACCGGGCGGACGAATTTTCCATCTCCAGGGGAAAACGCTATTATCTCCTATCAAATAAATTCCCAATTCTCCTTTTGGGGCTTCCACTCTCACATAAAGTTCTTGTTTCGACAATTCAAAATTGGGTGAAGGTTTTTTACTAATGAATCTATATTCAAAATCATTCCATTCGGAATTCTTTGCTCTATCAAAGCGTCGTACTTCTAAATTTTCATAAGGTCCTCCAGGAATTCCTTCTAGAGCCTGTTGAATAATTTTTATGGATTCCTTCATTTCACCGATTCGTACTAAATAACGAGCTAATGAATCTCCCTCTTTTTGCCATTGGACTTCCCAATCGAATTCATTGTAACACTCATAATGATCAACTTTACGAAGATCCCATTGGATTCCAGAAGCTCGTAACATCGGTCCTGATAAACCCCAATTTACAGCTTCTTCTCCAACAATAATGCCCACTCCTTCAACTCGTTCCAAAAAAATGGGATTCCACGTAATAAGTTTTTGATATTCAACAACTCCTGTTAAAGAATAATCGCAGAAATCCAAACATTTATCTATCCATCCATAAGGTAGATCAGCAGCTACTCCTCCGATACGGAAATAATTATGCATCATTCGCATACCTGTGGCGGCTTCGAATAGATCATATATCAATTCTCTTTCTCTGAAAATATAGAAAAAGGGAGTCTGTGCACCGATATCCGCCATAAAAGGTCCAAGCCATAACAAATGAGAAGCTATACGGCTCAATTCCAGCATAATTACTCTGATATAGCTAGCTCTTTGAGGTACTTGAACATTTTCCAATTGTTCTGGTGCATTTACGGTTATTGCCTCTGTGAACATAGTAGCTAAATAATCCCATCGTGTTACATAAGGTAGATATTGTATAATTGTTCGATTTTCCGCTATTTTTTCCATTCCTCTGTGTAAATAGCCCAATATGGGCTCACAGTCAATAACATCTTCACCATCGAGAGTAACGATTAGTCGAAGAACACCATGCATTGATGGGTGGTGAGGCCCCATATTGACTATCATGAGATCTTTTCTTGTAACCGGTACTGTCATATCTTTTCTTCCTTAATTCATTATTCCATGAATTCCTCAAAACGAGGCTCATCAAAACGCAAAATAAAATACTACTAAAAAAAATTCAAACGATTAAATTAACGAGTTTTTGGCTCCCGAATATCCAACTGACCAATTAATTTCTTATAACGTACTCTATTTTTCTTTGACAAATAAGCCAGCAACCGTTGACGTTTTCCTAGAATTTTTCGTAGACCCCTTTGCGATAAAAAATCTTTTTTGTGCAATTCCAAATGTGAAGTAAGTCTCCGTATCTTATTGGTGAAACTGAATACTTGAAATTCAACAGAACCTTTGTTTTCTTCTTTTTCTTCTTGTGGAATAATGGAAATGAATGAATTTTTGACCATAAAAAAATTTTCTATCCTTTTTCTTTCTTTTTCATGGATTTTTCCGATCAGGAAAAATAAAAAAAAAGAATTATGCCAGTTATTTTAATCTAGTACACACAAAAATTTGGATTTATTCATATACTACTTCTTTATTTTATCCAAATCAAATTGAAAATTTGATTTGGATAGAAAGGTATAATATGTTTCCGCATTAACGAAAGAAAAAAAATTTCTTTCTATCTAAAAGGATTCCGCTAATTTATTTATTCCTATATCCAATTGAATGGATACACCATTCAATCTGTATCATTTACCAAAATATAACATAGCATACGCGTACATCTTTCGGCTTTCATATACCGAAAATGTCACGGAATATAGATATATATGATATAGGAAATATACTATTAAATTAAATAATTCTAAATCGTGGATACATATGTATCCTTGACATACTGAAACGACTGCCATTATTGGTATCAAACCAATAGCGATTCATACAAGTTAAATCTTCTAATCGGTAATTGGGCCAAAGAACAAATTTGTATTTAATGAATTTATTTGTATCTGTATTAAGATGCTTGTCCTCATCCAAAAATTTTCCAGAGTTTCCTATGTTGTTTTCATTGCAAAATAATGGATTTCCATTTCTATCCGTAACATTACAATTATGGGAATTGAAACAAATTAACATTCTCAATTCTCTACGACGTCTAGGAGATATAATATTTTCAGGAACAAGGAAATCATAATAATTTCTGTCCCCATTCACAAGCATATTCCCATATCGTACAATGGGTTTATCCAAATTCCTCTTATCAATATATCTTTTTTTTATGCATTTTCTATTACTTTGGTGTTTATTGTTCTCGACCAATGAAATACTTATAGTTTGATATATAATCAATTTTCCATCCTTTTTTATAGATAGACGAATTGGTTCGATAATTAATATTCCTTTTTTTATCAATTCTGTAAGAGCTAGATCTTTCTGAATTAGCATTACATCCAGATGCATCTCTCCTCTTTGAATCGAGGATATAGCAATTTCCTTTGGATTTATCAGTCTAAGTAAGAGACAATATACCTTGATATTATTGATCATTCTTTGGTTCAAGGAGTCATCCCATCTTAATTGAAAAAGGAAATATTTTTTCAGGAAGAAATCCAGTTCTGCTTCCTTGTTTTTCTTGGATTGTTTTTTCTTTTTACCTTTTTTAATGGTAATGTCTGATCCCGCGTAATTCTCTTCAATATCTTTTTTTTTGTTTTCTTTTCGTATATCTGATACAAGATTTACTTGGTCCTGTTGTTCATTTTTTTGTTGGTTGGAATTTTCTAATTTAAGATATTTTTTTTGATCAGATATCATCTGAAGATTTTTTTTTCTATTTATATTGATGTTTTTATTTTGACTTGTATTTTTATAAAAATATAAGTCAAAATAAAGTAATTTGATTGGTATAATCCATGGTTTAATCTTATATGCATCAAAAAGTAAGACAAATTCTGGGAAGAACCAAGATTCTAGATTTGATATGGTACGATAAACTCTTTCTTGATTCATTCCCATCCAATTAAAAAAAATACTTTTTTGATTGGATGGGTTGATTTCTTGATGAATCGTAAGAGAAAAAATATCTTTTTTTTTCAATTTGTTGTTGATTTTTTTTTCAGTCTTAGTATTTTTATCAATTTTGGTACCGATATGTGTATTGGTCCAGGTCTCAATATCGATATTTTTTCTAAGACAAAAATGGAGAATTCTACAATCAAAATATTTTCTATCTAGATTTTTATGCGTATCAATAATATATCCTTCTTCTAGATAATCACTAATAGCTGTACTTACCAATACAAAAAATGATTCGTATTTCGGTTTATTGAAATTATATGGAATTTTGAGAACCCTGTTTACTTGTAATCTTGACCCATAAATATATAAATCCTTCTTATCCCCATAGTTCATATATTTATGTGATAAAAGATCATATCTGTAGTGTTTTTTCCATTTTTCTTTTTGATTTGTCAATGAATCCGCTGCATAGTAATTTTGTTTCACGTAATGAATTAATTGGTCTTTTTCTTTTTTATATGAATCCGATTTAATTGAGTCTTTATTTTGAATCCTATAACGTTGATTGATTCTATTTCGCCATTTTTGCGGTACTAACCGCGACCATTTGGTTTGAGATAAATTGTATTGATAATGCCCCTTTAACCAGTTTTTCCATTCAATCATTCCAGACTTATGAATTTTCTTATGTCTTGAATTGGAATCAAATATTCCTCGTGTCATACAATAATCCTTGATTTTATCCTTAATAAAAGGATAAGTCCCCTGATATTGAAGTAGAGATTTCAAGCGATACTTGTTAAGTAATTGGGTTTGTGATAATTTGTAAAATACATATGCTTGGGACAAGGAGGATAAGTCATAATACATTTTAGTACTATTACTAATATTAGTATTCGAAAACAACTTTTTTATAGTGGAAAAAGAGTTCATTGTATTTTGATCTCTTTCATCAATTCCTTCCTGATTTGTTTGATCGTTGTAAACGGATTTTTTGATTATTTTTTTTGGTGATTCAAAGAAAAATTGGAAATTGATCCTGTGAATGGTAATCATACATAGCAAGATATCTATGTATATTTTTTCAATCAGAGATTTCATAAAATAATGTGATTTACGTATTAATCGTATATTTATTCTTTGGAATATCTGCCAAATATGTTTCTGTGATTTCGATCTTTTATCATCACAAGTTAGAATTCTTTTTTTCTTGTCTTTTGTGATTCGTTCTATTCGATTCCTGATTGTGATTGTTCTATCAGAAAGATCTTTCATCTTTTTTTCTATGAGTGAATAATTTGTCCAATTCTTGGATTGGATTTGAATGGTTGATTTGTGAATAATCTTATTATTTATTTCAGAATCTTTTCCATTTTCAGCCGTTTCATATACTTTCGCCTTGCTCAATTCAAATAAGAATATTGGGTTTACTTTTTGAATTTCCTTCATTATTCGTTTTAGAACTAGAAGTATTTTAATGATCCATCTTGTTTTTTCTTTTGAAACTTTTAGAAGTAGAAAGAAATTCTTTTTCACTTTTCTAACTTTTTTTTGGAGTTCTTTATAAATGGGTTCAAAAAAGGAAGGTCGTTTTCGGGGACTCCCAAAAGGGAGTTCCGCTTCCATTCCCCAAACTGTTAAAAAACAAAAATTGTCTTTTTTTCCTTTTTTTTTTATTTGATCTCTAGGATGAGATCGTATTTTAGATCTTCGCCAAGGTTTCAAACAGAAAGGAAATAGAATCTTTATCTGAATACCGTCTGTTAACCAATCTTTGGGAAATTCTGTTTCTGATAATTGAACACCATTATAGGTGCATTTAACATGCATTTCTCTATTCCATTCCTTCAAATCCTCATACCATTCGGGGAATTGGAATAATAACATACGGCCAATATTTTTAGCAATTATCAATGAAGGCAATACAATGTATTTTCTAAGAAAAGATTGGGTTACTAACATCAAACCTCTTATTGCTTGAGCAAATATAATGCTATCCCAAGTTTCTGATATTGCTATACATTCATTTTCCTCTTTTTTATCTTCGTTTTTTTTCTCTTTTTCCCTTGTCTCTTCCTCCTCAAAATCAAAATGCGAAATTTTCAATTCTGGTTCTCTCCCCACCGAATTCCTAAAAATGAGATTCATCATTTCAGAGATATAAAAAGAAGAAAAAAAAAATGTTTTGTCTATTCGATCCAAAAAAAGCGGGGAATGCACATTTGCTTGAAACATTTCCAAAATAACTGTTTTACGTCTTTGAGCACGCATGGATCCTTTGATTATATCCCGACGAAAATCCGATTGTTGCGAGTAACGTATCAAAGCCACCTCTTCCGCTTGATCACTATTATTAGTATTATTTGTAGTTATAATAGTATTGGTATTCTGATCGTTATCAGTATAAATTACTACGCGTTTGGCTTTTCTTGAACGAATTTCATGATCTTCCGTAGATTCTTCCTCATTTTCTTCCTCCTGTTCTTCCAAATCATCAGTTAATTTGTATGACCATTGAGGAACCCTTTTACAGATTTCTTCTATTCCAATAGATTTATTTCTAATTATTGTTTGATCATTTGGATCAGTTGTAATTACATCGAATACCCATTTTAAAGCTTTTGCTTGACTTTCTAAATCAATTCTTGTTTGCTCTCTCAATAAAGAATATTTTTGAAAATGCAAAATGGGTGCAGGCTCAAAAGGAAATTCTTTGATTGAGGTTACGGAATTACCAATATAATTCAGTAATGATTCCCTATCAAGCGGATTCTTTTGATGTTCCAATTTTCTGGAATAATTAGAATTATTAGGAAGTAGCCCATAAATCTTATTTATCCAAT